CTATAAGATCTAATAATTTAAATGTAACTCAAAAATACAGGCATTTGTGGATTCAATGTGAAAATTGTTATGGATTAAATTATAAGAAATTTTTAAAATCCAAAATGAATATTTGTGAACAGTGTGGATGTCATTTGAAAATGAGTAGTTTCGATAGAATCGAACTTTCGATTGATCCGGGTACTTGGGATCCTATGAATGAAGACATGGTCTCTCTGGATCCCATTGAATTTCATTCGGAAGAGGAACCTTATAAAGATCGTATTGATTCTTATCAAAAAAATACAGGATTAACTGAGGCTGTTCAAACAGGCACAGGTCAATTAAATGGCATTCCCGTAGCAATTGGGGTTATGGATTTTCAGTTTATGGGGGGTAGTATGGGATCCGTAGTAGGTGAAAAAATCACACGTTTGGCTGAGTATGCTACCAATAAACTTTTACCTCTTATTCTAGTGTGTGCTTCCGGAGGAGCCCGCATGCAAGAAGGAAGTTTGAGCTTAATGCAAATGGCTAAAATATCTTCCGTTTTATATGATTATCAATCAAATAAAAAATTATTTTATGTCGCAGTTCTTACATCCCCTACCACGGGTGGGGTGACGGCTAGTTTTGGTATGTTGGGAGATATCATTATTGCTGAACCCAACGCTTACATTGCATTTGCAGGTAAAAGAGTAATTGAACAAACATTGAATAAGACAGTACCCGAGGATTCACAAGTGGCTGAATATTTATTCCATAAGGGCTTATTCGATCCAATCGTACCACGTAATCCTTTAAAGGACGTTCTGAGTGAATTATTTCGACTACATGCTTTCTTTCCTTTGGATCAAACTTAGATTAAATAGAGCTGTAGAGTATAGTCTTAATTTTTAATTTATTTTTAAATTTAAATTAATAAAATAAAACAGAATAAATTTTTTGAAATGAAAATTATTAAATTATAAGACAAGTTATAAGACAAGAGCACGACAATAACTAATAATATGAATAATAAAAAGGTGGATTATCATACATATATATTTCGTGTAGAAACGTGTAGAAAGGTGAATAAGTCCGTTTATTTACATATTTTTTAGTTACACATTTTTTTATTGAATACTTATAAAAAAAATTCAATAAAACATATACTTATATATTCCTTATTTAGGTATATACTCACTTAGGTATACTTACCTATAATATTAGTATAATATAATAATTATATATATATAATATATATAATAAATAGAATTATTATATATGAATTTTAAAATATCTTTTTAACAATATAAGATTAAAATAAAAATATTAATATAAAACAATAAAAAAAAATAACAGGTACAAATATTAAATCGAGGTACCCACTCAATGATAACTCTCAACAACTTTCCCTCCATTTTTGTGCCTTTAGTGGGCTTAGTATTTCCGGCAATTGCAATGGTTTCTTTATCTCTTCATGTTCAAAAAAACAAGATTTTTTAGATACTATCAGGGACAACTCTTATCCATTTTTTTTTTCAAAGCTTACTTTGATCATAACACCCCTATCTATTTAGTAGAATAGGGTATAACATGTGGCTTCTTTCGAGCATAAGCTCTTATGTATGCGTAAACATGATATAAGGGTAAATGGATTATAACAATTTTCAAGCGGATCCGTAGCGAGAAGAATTTCGGAAATGTAAAGTCAATATATCTATATGTGGATATCTACAGGAAATCGTATGAAAGAGATGTTATTGTTTTAGTTTGGATCTAAGTAATTCGATGAATTTTTCTAAAATAAAAGGTTCACATCATAGTAATGCTGGTTGATGAGAGTTACTTCGGAAACAAAAAAAGTAAAATAAAATTTATTTTTGTTATTCTTCCAATTCCAATAAAATGCAACTAGGTCTAGTGAGAGTATGAGTTGGCGATCAGAACGTATATGGATAGAACTTATAGCGGGATCTCGAAAAATAAGTAATTTCGGTTGGGCCCTCATTCTTTTTTTAGGTTCATTAGGGTTTGTATTGGTTGGAACCTCCAGTTATTTTGGTAGGAATTTTATATCTTTATTTCCTTCTCAGCAAATAAATTTTTTTCCGCAGGGGATCGTGATGTCTTTCTATGGGATCGCGGGTCTCTTTATTAGCTCCTACTTGTGGTGCACAATTTTGTGGAATGTAGGTAGTGGTTATGATCGATTCGATATAAAAGAGGGCATAGTGTGTATTTTTCGTTGGGGATTTCCTGGAAAAAACCGTCGCATATTCCTGCGATTCCTTATGAAAGATATTCAGTCCATCAGAATAGAAAATAAAGAAGGTCTTTTTGCTCGTCGGGTCCTTTATATGGAAATCAGAGGCCAGGGGGCCATTCCCTTGACGCGTACTGATGAGAATTTGACTCCACAAGAAATTGAGCAAAAAGCTGCTGAATTGGCCTATTTCTTGCGCGTACCAATTGAAGTATTTTGAAAAAAGTAACTGAAAACGGAATCCTTTGCAAGAGGGAAAAAACTCAAGAACCTTCTTTTTTTTCTATACCACAACTTAACGTAACGGAAATTTGTTCTGAATGCCTATTCGAGCCAAAGTAAACGTATACGAAGCAACCCTAAAACGAAAATTTTTGTGTCTATCATTTTTTTTTTGAAATATTTGATATTTTATTTAATAGAACGGCAGCTCTTTCATCTCCAAATCCAACTAACTATATTAATTTTTAATTTGAAGTGGGCTCTTTTTTATTCTATTTCTGTATTCTTTCTAGATTCAAGGACTAATCTAACCACTCTACTGCATCACAAATAAAAACTTCGAAATAGATTAATGGGCTCGATGACGTGGGATATAACTTATGCTTGATAGAAATATTAGTATCATATAAAGTCGACGCATGGGGTGAGTTCATTAAAACTTCAAAAATTCACAGACGAAAAAATGGCAAAAAAGAAAGTATTAATTTCCCTTCTATATCTTGCATTTATAGTATTTTTGCCTTGGTGGATCTCTCTCTCATTTAAAAAAAGTCTGGAATCTTGGATTACTAATTGGTGGGATATTAAGCAATCCGAAATTTTTTTGAATGATATTCAAGAAAAGAGTATTCTAAAAAAATTCATAGACTTAGAGGAACTCCTTCGTTTGGAGGAAATGATAAAGGAATACCCAGAAACGCATTTACAAAAGCTTCGCGTCGAAATCTACAAAGAAACGACCCAGTTGATCAAGATGCACAATGAGGATCGTATCCATACAATTTTACACTTCTCGACAAATATAATCTGTTTCGTTATTCTAAGTGGTTATTCTATTCTAGGTAATGAAGAACTTGTTATTCTTAACTCTTGGGTTCAAGAATTCCTATATAACTTAAGCGACACAATAAAAGCTTTTTCTATTCTTTTATTAACTGATTTATGTATAGGATTCCATTCGCCCCACGGTTGGGAATTAATGATTGGCTCTGTCTACAAAGATTTTGGATTTGCTCATAATGATCAAATTATATCCGGTCTTGTTTCTACTTTTCCAGTCATTTTAGATACAATTTTTAAATATTGGATCTTTCGTTATTTAAATCGTGTATCTCCTTCACTTGTGGTGATTTATCATTCAATGAATGACTGAAAAATTATCGAACGGCCCAATTATAATATTTGTTACTTTGTACATAAGCAAAACACTCAAAATTGTACCTATTCTTTCTACCCAGTAAAGGGGTTTCTCCAATATTTCAGAAAAATTATTTCAGTAAATATCAAAATTATAGATAGGGAACTCTACTAGTGACCTACCTAATTTTATTGTAGAAAATTTCGGGATCAATGATTGGACCATGCAAACTAAAAAAACCTTTTCGTCGATAAAGAAAGAGATTACTCGATCCATTTCCCTATCGCTCATCATATATATAATAACTCAGGCACCCATTTCAAATGCCTATCCCGTTTTTGCACAGCAGGGTTATGAAAATCCACGAGAAGCAACGGGCCGTATTGTATGTGCCAATTGCCATTTAGCTAATAAACCCGTGGATATCGAGGTTCCACAAGCGGTACTTCCGGATACTGTATTTGAAGCAGTTGTTCGAATTCCCTATGATCTGCAAGTGAAACAAGTTCTTGCTAATGGTAAAAAAGGAGCTTTAAATGTGGGGGCTGTTCTTATTTTACCCGAGGGATTTGAACTAGCCCCGCCCGATCGTATTTCGCCCGAGATTAAAGAAAAGATAGGAAATCTGTCTTTTCAAAGTTACCGCCCTACTAAAAAAAATATTCTTGTGATAGGTCCTGTTCCTGGTCAGAAATATAGTGAAATCACCTTTCCTATTCTTTCCCCGGACCCTGCTACTAATAAAGATGTTCACTTCTTAAAATATCCCATATACGTAGGCGGGAACAGAGGAAGGGGTCAGATTTATCCCGACGGGAGCAAGAGTAACAATAATGTTTATAATGCTACAGCAGCGGGTATAATAAGCAAAATTATACGAAAAGAAAAGGGGGGATACGAAATAACCATAGTGGAGGCATCGGACGGGCGTCAAGTGGTTGATATTATCCCTCCAGGGCCGGAACTTCTTGTTTCTGAGGGCGAATCCATCAAACTTGATCAACCATTAACGAGTAATCCTAATGTGGGCGGATTTGGTCAGGGGGATGCAGAAGTAGTACTTCAAGATCCATTACGTGTCCAAGGCCTTTTGCTCTTCTTGGCATCTGTTATTTTGGCACAAATCTTTTTGGTTCTTAAAAAGAAACAGTTTGAGAAGGTTCAGTTGGCCGAAATGAATTTCTAGATCCGCGGATTTTTCAACATCAAACTATAAAAAGAAATAAACTTTTGTTGGCAATTATATTATGTAATTGTGTAGGATCAAAAAAATTTTGTTTGTTTCTTTTTTCGGATTTCGGGAATTATTTATACTGGTCATGATGTGTATATTGTGAAGAAGACTATTTTGATTTTACTTATCTTTTCTTTGTTTTTTCAATCCAAATCGAAGTGATATAGAATGAATCCGTA